AATATTAATGAGATGAATTGGATCAATATCCATACTTTTTTCTATTGTATATAATGTATACAAAATAGAAATTAAAAAATGAAAATAAATAAAATAAAATATATAATTATAATATAAATAAATTAAATATAAAATATATAAATAAATATATAAATAAATGAAATTAAACCTTAAACCAAAAACAAAAAAAAAAGTTTCCTTTTTTATTGATTTATTCTGCAAAGATCTAACTCCTCCAATTTTATTCCTAATTGGAAGTTTCTACGACATAATAAACAGATCGTTGACCTTTGGAAAGAAAAGGGGAAAAAGCTTTTTCAATGTTCTTTGATTTCAAAAAAAACATTATCAATCATGTAAAAAAGTAAAAAAGCAAACAAATAGGGAAAGCCGGCTATCGGAATCGAACCGATGACCATCGCATTACAAATGCGATGCTCTAACCTCTGAGCTAAGCGGGCTCAAATAAAATAATATAAATTTTGTATCCATAGGAATTCAGCAAACTATTACGATCTTATCTATTAACTATCTTCTTATCTATTAACTATCTATTAGTTATGCATAATTACTATGAATTATTAATATGAATTATAGACTTATAGACTCGAAAGACTCGAATTTAGAAAAACTAGAATTTCAAATTATAAATGCCATACTTAAATATAACATATCATATTATTATATTATATGTTATATTTATTCTATTAGTATATTCTATTTAGTAATTTAGTATATTATATATATTTTATATTTTATATATATTAGTATAATATATTATAATAATATATTATATTAGTATATTATACTAATATTACTCTAATATTACTCTATTTTTTACTCTTACTCTATTTTTATTTTCTATTTTAGTATATTTTACATTTAAATTATTTAAATTATAGATAAATATAATTTTTTATTTTTATATAGATATAAATTAAATTTAATAGATAGATTTAATAGATTAAATTTATTTAGTTTAGAGTTCTAAATAGAATCTAATAATTGGATAATTAGAGTGAAAATCTTTTTATGCATTTATATTTATATATATATTATCGTTATATAAATGATACGTTATAAGTCTAGATAATTAAAATTTATAAGTCTAGATAATTAAAATGAAACTTTGTTTTTTAGACTAAATAATTCGAATTATCTTCGAATTCGAAATAGAAATGAATGGAATAATTAGTTCTAGCTATTATATTTTAAAATAAATAATTAATAATGATAATGAATAAATTCAATTTAAATTTTCATTTTTTTAGTTATCTTATTATGGTTATATAGGATAGTCTAATAGTCTATAATAGTCTAATAAAAGGATAAGAATAAAAATGAAATTAAAGAAAAAAGAAAAGATGCAACCCATAGAAATGAAATCCAGATCATAATGAGAGACTCCTTTCTTTTGTTTTCATTCATAAAGTCGGAAGCTAAGACGAAAAAAAAAAAGAATCGACCGTTCGAGTATTCCACCAAATTGCCTGAGAAAACTGAGAGTAAGAGGCGCATATATATGTTATGGAATATCCATCTATATTGAATTGCGAATACAGAAATGATAAAATATTTTCTGATTGGACCAAATAAATATGGGTCTCCGATAGAGACGAAAGAAGATAAACAAACAAGAAATAAAATAGGTAACGACCCTTCGATATAAGAATCAGTATCTATATCTACTAAATTCAACGGTTTCGCATAAAAAGAAAGAAAATAAATAAATGAAAGAAAGGGGAGAAAGGGGGAAGGAAGGGCATCCTAATGAGATCTTAATCTCAAGACACAAAACAAAGGGGATATGGCGAAATTGGTAGACGCTACGGACTTAATTGGATTGAGCCTTGGTATGGAAACCTACTAAGTGATAACTTTCAAATTCAGAGAAACCCTGGAATGAAAAATGGGCAATCCTGAGCCAAATCCTATTATTTTAGGAAAATAAACAAAGGTTCAGCAAGCGAGAATAATAAAAAAAAGGATAGGTGCAGAGACTCAATGGAAGCTATTCTAACAAATCTAACAAATGGGGTTGACTGTTGGTAAAGGAATCCTTATATCGAAACTCCAGAAAGGATGCAAGATATACCTATATAAAATAAATAGGTATACTAATGAAAAACTATTTCAAAAAAGACGAACCGAACCCGTATTTTTTTTTATTTATATGCAAAATCAATTTATATGAAAAATAAAAAGAATCGATTCCAAGTTGAAGAAAGAATCGAATAGAATATTCATTAATCAAATCATTCACTCCATAGTCTGATAAATCTTTTGAAAAACTGATTAATCAGACGAGAATAAAGATAGAGTCCCGTTCTACATGTCAATATCAATACCGACAACAATGAAATTTATAGTAAGAGGAAAATCCGTCGACTTTAAAAATCGTGAGGGTTCAAGTCCCTCTATCCCCAACCCCAAAAAGCCCGTTTGCTATCTATTTATTTTATCCTACCCTTTTTGTTAGTGGTTCAAAGTTCCTTATGTT